ATTCGTGATTTATATCCATAAAGTTGTATATTCTAATCGATTCGATATATCTTATATATTAGATATATATTAGAGTCTAGAGATTTAGAGTATAGAAAAAGATGGATATGGAATAGTTTAATGGGAGTATTTCAATAAATTGGAGTATTTCAATAAAGACAAATATAAAAAATTGAATTAATAATTTCAAAATTTTTCTAAATAAAAGATTATTAAGAATATTGACAAAAAATAGAATATGTTTATTTCTATAAACAAATTATTAAAAATATAATCAAATTTGTTAATATCTCATTTTTTTTTTTCGAATTTGAATTCATTTGTTTTTCGCGATTCTATGTTTTCAACACTAATATTGACAACAGTATTGAGAACAATATATAATTCGATCGTGAATAAATCGATCGATTTATTCACGTTACAGAGGCAATTTTTAGCAAATAGTGAGTTCCTTAAACTTTCTGTGATACAAACATGAAGTTCCTTTTTTATTCAAGGGTAAATACAAAAATAGATAAAAAAAAGAATGAATTTAATTTGAATTGAATAAAGGATACCACTTTCGACAAAGAAAAGGTTCGTCCATCTTTTTTTTTTTATTTACACATCCCATTATTTCCTATTTCTTTTTTGAAGGGGGGAGGGGGTTGCTAACTCAATGGTAGAGTACTCGGCTTTTAAGTGCGACTCCATTTTTTATTTTACACATTTTTATGAAGCAATTGTTTCGTCCATAACCTCGGTAGGGTTTGTAAGACCACGACTGATCCAGAAAGGAATGAATGGAAAAAGCAGCATGTCGTATCAATAGCGAATCCTAAAAGGATTTCATTCTTATTGGATCGGACCATTTTTTTTTTGTTTTGTTTGAATTCGTGGCTCGGAACAAAAAAGATTCTGTTGGGTTTAAGTAATAAAGGGATAGAACTTGGCAACTCCAATTATAGAGAAACTAAAAGCAACGAGCTTTCATTTTTTTTAATCGAATGATTACCCCATCTAATTGGACGTTAAAAATATATTAGTGCTTGATGCGGGAAAAGCTTTTCCCATGAATGGATTATTTCTTTTTGTTATGAGTCCTAATTATTAGCTATTCTCCATTATGGGGTGGCGATCAATGTGTAGAAGAAAGAGTATATTGATAAAGATATCTTTTTTCCAAAATCAAAAGAGCGATTAGGCTGATAAAATAAAGGATTTCGAACTAGCTTGTTATCCTAGAACAATTAGGTGGAAAGAGCAAGTGGAGAGAATCCGTTGATCATTTTTTTCTAGGTATCTATTCAAAATTCGTTTTAATTCGAATATCTATAAATACCCCGTTTTGACTGTATCGCACTATGTATTGTATTGGTAATCCAATAAATCTTTGATCCTTTGACAAGATTGAATTTTAAAAATGAAAAAATATCAAAGATATTTAGAACTAGATAGATCTCAGCAACAGAACTTCCTATACCCACTTATTTTTCGGGAGTATATTTATGGACTCGCCCCTAGTCATGATCTTAATAGAAATCGATATATTTTGTCGGAAAATGTGGATTATGATAAGAACTCTAGCTTACTAATTGTAAAACGGTTAATTACTCGAATATATCAACAGAATCATTTGATTCTTTTTGATAACGATTCAAGTAAAAATCAATTTTGGGGGTATAACAAGAATTTGTATTCTCAAATAATATCAGAGGGTTTTGCCATTGTCATGGAAATTCCATTTTCCCGACAATTAAGTTCTTCTTTAGAGGAGGCGGGAATCGTAAAATCTTTTAATAATTTGGAATCAATTCATTCCATTTTTTCCTTTTTCGAGGATAAATTTACATATTTAAAATTTTTTTCCGATGTACGAATACCCTATCCTATCCATCTGGAAATCTTAGTTCAAACTCTTCGATACTGGGTGAAAGATCCACCCCTCCTTCATTTATTAAGATTGTTTCTTTATGAGTATTGTAATTGGACTAGTCTTATTACTCAAAAAAAAATTATTTTTACTTTTTCAAAAAGTAATCCAAGATTTTTCTTGTTCCTATATAATTTTTATGTATGTGAACACGAATCCATCTTCCTTTTTTTACGTAAAAAATCCTCTCATTTACGATTAAACTCTTTTAGCGTTTTTTTTGAGCGAATCTATTTCTATACAAAAATAGAACATCTTGTAGAAGTCTTTTCTAAAAATTTTTCGTCGACCCTATCATTCTTCAAGGATCCTTTGATTCATTATGTTAGATATCAAGGAAAATCCATTTTTGCTTCAAAGAATGCGCCCTTTTTGATGAATAAATGGAAATACTATCTCATTTATTTCTGGCAATGTTATTTTGATATTTGGTCTCAACCCCGAATGATCCAAATAAACGAATTATTTGAGAATTCATTTCATTTTTTTTGGGGGGGCTATCTTTCAAATGTACGACTAAACTTTTCAGTGGTACGGAGTCAAATGCTAGAAGATTCATTTCTAATAGAAATTGTTATGAAAAAACTT